AAATGGCAAAGTCACTCGTAGAATTTCTGACACAAGTATTCAATTACTACGTACTTGTTTAGTATTGAATTGGAACCAAGACAAAAAAAGTTCTTTTATCGAAGAGGCCCGCGCTTCTTTTGTTCAAGTAAAGACAAATGGTATCCTTCGATATTTCCTAAGGATCGATTTAGTCAAATCGGCCATTTCGTATATCGGGAAAAGGAATGATCCCCCCCCTTTTTCTGATGATGGCTCAGAATATACCAATATGAATCCGTTTTTTTCCATTTACTCCAAGATAAAACTTCAACAATCATTTAACCAAAATCAAGGAACTGTTCGTACGTTGTTTGGTAAAAATAAGGAATATCAGTCTTTTATAATTTTGTCAGCATCCAATTGTTTTGGAATAGGTCCATTCACATTCAACGGTGTAAAATATCACAAAGAATCCATTAAAAAAGATCCCCCAATTTCATTTAAGAATTCATTCGGTCCTTTAGGAACAGTTCTTCAGTTTGCGAATTTTTTTTTATTGTACCATTTAATAACTCATAATCAGATCTTGGTAAATAATTATTTACAATTTGACAATTTAAAACAAACCTTTCAAGTCCTTAAATATCAATATTATTTAATGGATGAAAATGGAAGAATTTATAATCCGGATTTTTGTAGTAACATCGTTTTGAATCCATTCAAATTGCATTGGTATTTTCTTTATTACAATTTTTGTGACGAGACATTTACAAAAATGTGTCTTGGACAATTTCTTTGTGAAAATGTATGTATAACCAAAAATGGACTGTACTTAAAATCGGGTCAAGTTCTAATTGTTCAGTTTGATTCTGTAGTAGTAAGATCGGCTAAGCCTTGTTTGGCTACTCCAGGAGCAACAGTTCATGGTGATTATGGGGAAATCTTTTATGAAGGGGATACTTTAATTACATTTATATATGAAAAATCGAGGTCTGGTGATATAACGCAAGGTCTCCCAAAAGTGGAACAAGTCTTAGAGGTTCGTTCGGTTGATTCAATATCAATAAATCTAGAAAAACGGATTAATGGTTGGAACGAATGTATAAAAAAAATTCTTGGAATTCCATGGGGATTCTTGATTGGGGCTGAGCTAACTATAGCGCAAAGTCGTATCTCTTTAGTTAATAAGATCCAAAAGGTTTATCGATCCCAGGGGGTGCAGATCCATGATAGGCATATCGAAATTATTGTACGGCAAATAACATCCAAAGTTTTGGTTTCAGAGGATGGAATGTCTAATGTTTTTTTACCTGGAGAACTAATTGGATTGTTTCGAGCAGAACGGACGGGACGCGCTTTGGAAGAAGCGATCTGTTACCGAATTATCTTATTGGGAATAACGAGAGCCTCTCTGAATACTCACAGTTTTATATCCGAAGCAAGTTTTCAAGAAACGGCTCGAGTTTTAGCAAAAGCTGCTCTCCGAGGCCGCATTGATTGGTTGAAAGGACTAAAAGAAAACGTTGTTCTGGGGGGAATTATACCCGTTGGTACTGGATTCAAGGGATTCTTACACCGTTCAAATCAACATAAGAACAATAGCATTCTCTTGAAAAAAAAAAGAATCGGTTTGAGGAGAAAATAAGAGATATTTTGTTTTACCACAGAGAATGGTTGGATTCTTTTTTTTCTAAGAATTTAGGTGATAGATCAAAACAACGACGATTTTGGGGATTTAACAGAAGAGATTAATTCTTTTTATTTATCTTTGTTATTTAATTAATTTAGCATTTAGTAAATTAGTAATGTAATAAAAAAAAAAAAAATAACGAATAGAAAGGAATTTCAGGTTTGGGTTGTGTATCAATGGCCAATCCACGTTAAAAAAGAAGGTTCCGTTGGAACAATTATTTATTTCAGGATACCTCATCTCTTTATTTAAAAAAGAGTGAAAGTGTGTGGAGAAATGACAAGAAGATATTGGAACATCAATTTGGAAGAGATGATGGAGGCGGGAGTTCATTTTGGTCACGGTACTCGAAAATGGAATCCTCGAATGTCACCTTATATCTCTGCAAAATGTAAAGGTATTCATATTTTAAATCTGACCAGAACTGCTCGTTTTTTATCAGAGGCTTGTGATTTAGTTTTTGATGCAGCAAGTAGAGGAAAACAATTTTTAATTGTTGGGACAAAAAATAAAGTAGCTGATTCAGTAGCATGGGCTGCAATAAGGGCTCGATGTCATTATGTTAATAAAAAGTGGCTTGGAGGTATCTTAACGAATTGGTCCACTACAGAAACAAGACTTCATAAATTCAGGGACTTACGAATGGAACAAAAGGCGGGGGGACTCGGCCGTCTCCCGAAGAGAGATGCCGCGGTGATGAAGAGACAATTATCTCACTTGCAAACATATCTGGGCGGGATTAAATATATGACAGAGTTACCTGATATTGTAATCATCGTTGATCAACAAGAAGAATATACAGCCCTTCGAGAATGTATTACTTTGGGAATTCCAACGATTTGTTTAATCGATACAAATTGTGACCCGGATCTCGCCGATATTTCTATTCCGGCAAACGATGATGCTATATCTTCAATTCGATTAATTCTTACCAAGTTAGTTTTTGCAATTTGTGACGGTCGTTCTAGCTATGTAAGAAATCTTTGATTTTTTTATGAACTCAACAATTCAATTCCTAAAATTTATAATAGAATTAGAGTTTGGTTACTATTCCGGACTATCAAAAACTATAATAATAATAAAGGGAAAGGCCTGGGGATATTATGTGATTAATCGGTATCCTAAAAAAAAGTAGACAAGTCGAGAAAGAGATGATTGAATCAAAATAAATTTTTTAAGTTATATTTCTGGTAGAGGATAATATGAATATTCTATCATATTCAATCAACACCCTAAAGAAGGGGTTATATGATATGTCTGGTGTGGAAGTAGGTCAACATTTTTATTGGCAAATAGGGGATTTCCAAATCCATGGCCAGGTACTTATAACTTCTTGGGTTGTAATTGCTATCTTACTAGGTTCAGCTGCGATAGCTGTTCGTAATCCACAAACCATTCCAACAGGTGGTCAGAATTTCTTTGAATATGTCCTTGAATTCATTCGAGACGTGAGCAAAACTCAAATTGGAGACGAATATCGCCCTTGGGTTCCCTTTATTGGAACTCTGTTTCTGTTTATTTTTGTTTCTAATTGGTCCGGGGCCCTTTTCCCTTGGAAAATCATACAGTTACCTCACGGGGAGTTAGCCGCACCCACGAATGATATAAATACTACGGTTGCTTTAGCTTTACTCACGTCAGTAGCCTATTTTTATGCGGGTCTTACAAAAAAAGGATTGGGTTATTTTGGTAAATACATTCAACCAACTCCAATTCTTTTACCGATTAATGTCTTAGAAGATTTCACAAAACCTCTATCACTTAGTTTTCGACTTTTTGGAAATATATTAGCTGATGAATTAGTAGTTGTTGTTCTTGTTTCTTTAGTACCTTTAGTGGTTCCTATACCAGTCATGTTTCTCGGATTATTTACAAGTGGGATTCAGGCTCTTATTTTTGCAACTTTAGCTGCAGCTTATATAGGCGAATCCATGGAGGGTCATCATTGATTAGTCTTAGGAAGAGTTTTTTAGTTTAGATCCAATGTGGCTCAAGAGACTCTATTACCATTAGATTCTATTAAGATAGAATCTAATGGTAATAGAAAAAAAGATATTAGAGTCGAGATGTATAAAAAAAAGTGGTTGGTTAGTCGACAGTGGTTACGCTAGATATGTGGAATCTAATACTTATAAGTTCCGTTTTTTCGATTAGATGTTTCGCAGAATGATTAGAAAATCCTATTTCATTTACGAGACAATAGGCGGTTTACGTTATGTAAGAAACATACGTATATTTTATATTAGATATTGACAAGTTATATATGAACCACTTTTTCATTTGCACTAAAAGATGAAGTCTTTCTAATGATTCAAAAATATTATATTAAATATTAATTAATATTTTAATAATATAGATATTCATTAAAATTTGGCATTTTTTATTCTTTCTACTGGATGGATATTTCACTTTCTACTGGATGGATATTTCAATGGAATAATTAAGTCCTAATTCATTGGTTGATTGTATCATTAACCATTTATTTTTTTTTTTGTGTGTGAGGAACTTATCTATCATGAATCCACTGATTTCTGCCGCTTCCGTTATTGCTGCTGGATTGGCTGTAGGGCTTGCTTCTATTGGACCTGGAGTTGGTCAAGGTACTGCTGCAGGCCAAGCTGTAGAAGGTATTGCGAGACAGCCCGAGGCAGAGGGAAAAATACGAGGTACTTTATTACTTAGTTTAGCTTTTATGGAAGCTTTAACAATTTATGGATTGGTTGTCGCATTAGCCCTTTTATTTGCAAATCCTTTTGTTTAATCCAATAAAAGGAAAATAAATTGGACGTGCAGGTTGTTTTTTCACATTATATGAAAAAAAAGTTTCGCCCCTACACAATTACTTAGACTTATTCATTCCGAAAATAACCCAGGGGAAGGAAGGAAGAAAACGAGTGGGTAACACTAATTCTTCATCTTCAAATAAGTCCTTCCCCTTCCTTAGTCGAAAGAAAAGCAGAAGTGCTCTAACAAAAGAGCTATTTCGCAATTCACATCAAACCTAGTACCTAATTTTATTTTATTGGAATTAATTCGAATAAAAAATAATTTTAGTATTTTTGGTATTGGGAATCTCAATTGAAAAATAAAATTCATGAAATTTATTTCGAACGTATTTTCGATTTATTCGATTTCGAAGTAATAAATAAGTGAAGCAGCACAATGCTTTTTTGAGTTTATCTATAAAAGGAGATCGTATGAAAAATGTAACCGATTCTTTCGTTTTCTTGGGTCACTGGCCATCCGCCGAGAGTTTCGGGGTTAATACCGATATTTTAGCAACAAATCTAATAAATCTCAGTGTAGTGATTGGTGTATTGATCTTTTTTGGAAAGGGAGTGTGTGCGGG